TTATATGGATAAGAGTGGGGGATTATGGGACAAAAAATAAATCCACTTGGTTTCAGACTTGGTACAACCCAAGGTCATCATTCTATTTGGTTTGCACAACCCAAAAATTATTCCGAAGGTCTACAAGAAGATCAAAAAATACGAAATTGTATCAAGAATTATATACAAAAAAATAGGAAAATATCCTCTGGTGTGGAGGGAATTGCACGCATAGAAATTCGAAAAAGAATTGATCTGATTCAAGTCATAATCTATATGGGATTCCCAAAGTTATTACTAGAAGGCAAGACGCGAAGAATCGAAGAATTACAGATGAATGTACAAAAAGAACTTAATTGTGTGAACCGAAAACTCAACATTGCTATTACAAGAATTACAAACCCTTATGGGCACCCTAATATTCTTGCAGAATTTATAGCCGGACAGTTAAAGAATAGAGTTTCATTTCGCAAAGCAATAAAAAAAGCTATTGAATTAACCGAACAGGCAGATACAAAAGGAATTCAAGTACAAATTGCAGGTCGCATCGACGGAAAAGAAATTGCACGTGTCGAATGGATCAGAGAAGGTAGGGTTCCTCTACAAACCATTCGAGCTAAAATTGATTATTGTTCCTATGCAGTCCGAACGGTCTATGGAGTATTAGGCATCCAAATTTGGATATTTGGGGAATAAGAATACTTTCCTTGTCTTTACTCTTTACACCATATCCATTGATAAAAAAAAAATAGAATCAAAAAAAACTTTTTCTTTTCATGCTTTTTCTCTTAAATCAAAAAAATAAGCAATTCTATAGGTTTGAATAAAAATTTGATTGATGATTTCATATAATTGCTATGCTTAGTGTGCGACTCGTTGGTTTTTTTTTATAGGATAGAATTCCAAAAAAATGGACAGACCCCTACTGTGAACTAATAACTATAGAACTAATAACCAACTCATCGTTTCACATTATCTGGATACAAAAAAACAGTCAAGATATGATATATTGTCATATCATTGTAGCAACTGAAATCTTTCTTGCATAAACAAAAAAAAATCAATCTGATTATGATATAAAAAAAGTATGCAGATAAAGGGAAGGTTGAGAGAAAGAAAGAAAAAGAATATCAATGATATAGGATTCCAATATATGTAAGGTTTATGAGTCATCTCATAAAAGGCAGTGTAATAAAGCATCAATACTGATTCATCCATAACTATATGAATCTATTCATAGAAAAAAATCAAGAGCCTCGAGCCAATAAAGACTGAAAAGATTGACTCAAGAACAAATTTCATGAGGGACTCCATTGTAGAATTCAAACCTAACCATTAATTGCGAAGCGATGGGAACGATGGAACCTATGAATACGTAAGATTCTATTGAAAAATGAATCCTAATAATTCATTAGGTGGGATGGCGGAACGAACCAGGGACCAATTCATTTATTCCGAGAATTCATGAGCTAACCCTACAACTAAAATAGATATTGAAAGAGTAAATATTCGCCCGCGAAGGTTTAGATTACTCAATCTTGTTCGATCCAATATGATAATATGATCAAAGGCAAAACAAAATAAAGATTCGTTATAAAAAAACCACATTATCTCATTATCTAGAAACAGAAATAATTATCTAGAAAAAAAAAATACATGTTTAAGTATATATCCAAACAAGATATAGAAATTTCTAATAGATTATATGAAATCTCAAAGAATCCATGATTCAGTATATTTTCATAAAATTCTAAAATTCGAATCGTTTCATTCGCGATGAGCCGGATGAGAAGAAACTCTCATGTCCGGTTCTGTAGTAGAGATGGAATTGAGAAAGAACCATCAACTATAACCCTAAAAGAACCAGATTTCGAAAACAACATAGAGGAAGAATGAAAGGAATATCTTATCGAGGTAATCGTATTTGTTTCGGTAAATATGCTCTTCAGGCACTTGAACCCGCTTGGATCGCATCTAGACAAATAGAAGCAGGGCGACGAGCAATGACAAGAAATGTGCGCCGTGGTGGAAAAATATGGGTACGTATATTTCCAGACAAACCAGTTACGGTAAGACCTACAGAAACACGTATGGGTTCGGGTAAAGGATCTCCCGAATATTGGGTAGCTGTCGTTAAACCAGGTAGAATACTTTATGAAATGGGCGGAGTAACAGAAAATATAGCCAGAAAGGCTATTTCAATAGCGGCGTCCAAAATGCCTATAAGAACTCAATTTCTTATTTCGGGATAGGAACATAGAACCAAAGAAAAGAAGTCTTGGGGATAAAAAAACAATTGCAGGTTTCTTTTTGACAAACAATATTTCTTTTTTTTTTTTTTTACTTCGCCCTTTGCATTAACATTGAAAGAAGAGATTCAAAAATGATATGATTCAACCTCAAAGCCATTTGAATGTAGCGGATAACAGCGGGGCCCGAGAATTAATGTGTATTAGAATCATAGGAGCTAGTAATCGCCGATATGCTCATATCGGTGACATTATTGTTGCTGTGATCAAGGAAGCATTACCAAACACACCTCTAGAAAGATCAGAAGTGATCAGAGCTGTAATTGTACGTACTTGTAAAGAACTTAAACGTGACAACGGTATGATAATACGATATGATGATAATGCTGCAGTTGTGATTGATCAAGAAGGAAATCCAAAAGGAACTCGAGTTTTTGGTGCGATTGCCCGAGAATTGAGACAGTTAAATTTCACTAAAATAGTTTCATTAGCACCTGAGGTATTATAAGATGAGATCATACGTAATATAGTTATATTATACATAGTATTTGGATGAAATAGATTAATTAGTGGATTAGGTTGTATCTGACACATATCCCTTTATTTAATAAAAAAAATATAAAAATTAAAAAAGAAATAAAAAATAGCATGTTGATTATATCAAAAATGGGAGGCAACCAAAATTTTAGTTTATCATGGGTAGGGACACTATTGCTGACATAATAACCTCTATACGAAATGCTGACATGAATAGAAAAGGGACGATTCAAATAGCATCCACTAACATCACGGAAAACATTGTTAAAATACTTTTAAGAGAAGGTTTTATCAAAAACGTGAGGAAGCATCAGGAAAAGAACAAATATTTTTTGGTTTTAACCCTACGACATAGAAGGAATAGGAAAGGACCCTATCGAACTATTTTAAATTTAAAACGTATCAGTAGGCCTGGCCTACGAATCTATTCGAACTATCAACGAATTCCTAGAATTTTAGGCGGGATGGGGATTGTAATTCTTTCTACTTCTCGAGGTATAATGACAGACCGAGAGGCTCGACTAAAAGGAATCGGCGGAGAAATTTTGTGTTATATATGGTAATCTTTCTGTTCTGATATCCGAATTGGATCCGGAATTTCCTATTTGTCAAAAGAAAAAAGGATGGGTTAGTTGATATCATTCCTACTACATTAGGTGATACTTCTAGGGCTTTTACCTAGAATGAAAGAACAAAAAAATGGATTCAAGAAGGTTTAATTAATGAATCACTTCTCCTTCTCAATGGTATGTATGCTCAGGGTTTTTCGATAATGAAGATCTAATTCTAGGTTATCTTTCATGAAAGATCCGACGGAGTTTTACACGTATACTATGGGGGGAGAGGGGCAAAATTGAAGTAAGTCGTTATGATTCAACCAGAGGGCGTATAATTTATAGATGCCACAACAAGGATTCGACTGATTAGGTTGTTTTTTCAACTTCAGCATTCCCTTCATGGGGATACAATTTGAGGTTCAACATTTCAAGAAACTTATTTTCTTCCAATAAATAGAGTCAGAATTAAGTTAAGGGACGACAACTATGAAAATAAGGGCCTCCATTCGTAAAATTTGTGAAAAATGTCGACTGATCCGTAGAAGGGGACGAACTCTAGTAATTTGTTCTAATCCGAGACATAAACAAAGACAAGGATAATCTTTTGAAAAGGAACTCTCTAACGTAAAGGACCCAATGAAAAAAATAGGATCTGTTTTGACATGAAATGGATATATCCATATATCTCGAATTTCTATTTATGAGATGATAAAGTATGGCAAAATCTATACCAAGAACTGGTTCACGTGGGAATGCCCGTAGTGGTTCACGTAAAAGTACACGTAGAATACCAAAGGGAGTTATTCATGTTCAAGCAAGTTTCAACAATACCATTGTGACTGTTACAGATGTACGGGGTCGGGTAATTTCTTGGTCCTCCGCCGGTACTTGTGGATTCAATGGTGCAAGAAGGGGGACACCATTTGCTGCTCAAACCGCAGCCGGAAATGCTATTCGGACAGTAGTAGATCAAGGTATGCAACGAGCAGAAGTCATGATAAAAGGTCCTGGTCTCGGAAGAGATGCAGCATTAAGAGCTATTCGTAGAAGTGGTATACTATTAAGTTTCGTACGTGATGTAACCCCTATGTCACATAATGGCTGTAGACCTCCTAAAAAAAGACGTGTGTAGAAATCAAAATGAAAGAGATTTCAAGAGAAATAAACGATTCAATGATCTGATCAAATAATATTATTATGGTTCGAGAGAAAGTAAGAGTATCTACTCGGACACTGCAGTGGAAGTGTGTTGAATCAAGAGCAGACAGTAAGCGTCTTTATTATGGCCGTTTTATTCTATCTCCACTTATGAAAGGGCAAGCCGATACAATAGGCATTGCGATGCGAAGAGCTTTGCTTGGGGAAATAGAAGGAACATGTATCACCCGTGCAAAATTTGAAAAAATACCACATGAATATTCTACCATAGTAGGTATTCAAGAATCAGTACATGAAATTTTAATGAATTTGAAAGAAATTGTATTGAGAAGTAATCTATATGGAACTTGCAACGCGTCTATTTGTGTCAAGGGTCCTGGATGTGTAACTGCTCAAGACATCATCTTACCAACTTCTGTGGAAATCGTTGATAACACACAGTATATAGCTAATCTAGCGGAACCCATTAATTTGTGTATTGGATTACAAATCGGGAGGAATCGCGGATATCCTATAAAAA